GATCTATTTATAACAGGTACAAATATTAAATCGAGGTACCCATTCTATGACAGATCTCAATTTCCCCTCTATTTTTGTGCCTTTGGTGGGCCTAGTATTTCCGGCAATTGCAATGGCTTCTTTATTTCTTCATGTCCAAAAAAACAAGATTCTTTAGATCCGATGGGATCAAATCTCATCAATTTACTTTAACACTTGGACTTGGATCATAATAAAGATATCTATTAGTAGAATAGGTTACGGTACGACATGTGGATACCTCCAAGCACAAAAAAAGCGGTTATTGTTATGCATGCAGATCCATGATATATGGATAAATGCCTGTATATTATATGCGGGTATAGCTGAACCGCTTTTTTTACTAGATCCGCGAATATCTGAAATTGAAAGTCAATGTATCTATATGTATGTAGATATACATAGTCGGATCATCTAAGGGGGGTGTGATTTTTTTATATCTAACCAATTCGATGAATTACTCCTGATGGTTTACATCATCATGGTGCTAGTTGATGAGAGTGACTTCGGTATCAAAACAAATAAAGTAAAGTCGAATGAATTTGACTCATTCTCTTCTCTGAATTCCAATAGAATTGAACCGGATCTAATATGAACTGGCAATCAGAACGTATATGGATAGAACTTATAACAGAGTCTCGAAAAACAAGTAATTTCTGCTGGGCCTGTGTCCTTTTTTTAGGTTCATTGGGATTCTTATTGGTTGGAACTTCTAGTTATCTTGGTAGGAATCTGATATCCTTATTCCCCTCTCAACAAATTCTTTTTTTCCCCCAAGGGATTGTGATGTCTTTCTATGGGATCGCGGGTCTGTTTATTAGTTCCTATTTGTGGTGCACAATTTCGTGGAATGTAGGTAGTGGTTATGATCTTTTCGATAGAAAAGAGGGAATAGTGTGTATTTTTCGTTGGGGATTTCCTGGAATAAATCGTCGCATCTTCCTTCGATTCCTTATGAGAGATCTCCAGTCGATCAGAATGGAAGTGAAAGAGGGTCTTTATCCTCGTCGTGTCCTTTATATGGAAATCAGAGGCCAGGGGGCCATTCCCTTGACTCGTACTGATGAGAATTTGACCCCACGAGAAATTGAACAAAAAGCTGCTGAATTGGCCTATTTCTTGCGCGTACCAATTGAAGTATTTTGAAATGAACTAAAGAATGAATGCTTTCTCACTCTCAACATGATGGAAGGAACTTGGAAATCTTTTTTTAATATAACCGAATAGAATAAGATTCATTACTTCAAGTGGTTCTTTCGGGCATTCATCCAAAGCAACAAACGAAAATGCAATTGGTTCGAATTTGACCAATTGAGCTTTCTGGGAACAATATTTTATTATTTCTTCATTCGAAAGGGACCCTTGTTCTATTTCTATATTTTTTCTAGATCCAAGGCTAAATAATTAAAACAAAAAAAAAAAAAGAAGATGGGTAGAAAAACTTATTAGATACCATGGACTCCAGTATCTAATAAGTTCTACCTACTATTGGATTTGAACCAATGACTTCCGCCGTATGAAAGCAACACTCTAACCACTGGGTTAAGTAGGTTATTTATCATCAAATAGAAAAAGCAGGACACATCGGGAATTCTAATTATAGATCGAATATGACTTCTAAGCAATACCAATCCTTGGCAGGAAACGGATCAGAGAGCTATCATGTGGGATTATGAAATATCCATCTTGACAATAAATTATCTAGATGTTAAGATATCTATGAAAAGGGAAAAGGGCTATAGCTCAGTTAGGTAGAGCACCTCGTTTACACGTGCGCCAATGCTTTTTCAGGGGGGTCCATCGTGCAATCAACAGAATTGATCTTATTGAGAAATCCATGTCTTACTCCATAAATTCGGGGGAACAATAGCCTGACAAAAATTTTGTTCAGTCCGATTCGGGTACCAACTCAGTGCCAAATAGAACCCGCCAGTGATTTGATAATTGATAAGGTGAATACCCAGTCCATTCAATGCTAGGCACAATGAATATGAATGAGTATAAGGCCCTCAAAAGAACCTCTTTTCGCCCTATGAACTTTAAGGTGTATGAAGTATCATATTTGACTCTTGGAGCGTAGCGATAGAGACTCGTCAGGTTGATCTAGGCCGGAGGCAGACCTACGTCAAAGTCACTCCTCTTTGAAACACTTTGGTATTGCTCCTGAATCAGAATAAAATAATGAATCAGAGCACATGGAGCCATCTCATTATCTTCCTGTCAAGAAAAAATATGGTGGATTAGCTGATATTTCTATCAGTTAATGAAAGAGCCCAATGCAAAAAAAAATGCATGTTGAGTCTTTAAAACAGTTCGAATCATTTCGACAATCAATAAAATAATAAGTTTGATCTGTTTTACCGAGAAGGTCTACGGTTCGAGTCCGTATAGCCCTATATATTTTTGTATAGTTTTCATTTCCTAATTAATGCTTGTGGTTGGACGGTTGATTGGTCCATAGAAATTGAAACATTCCCACATA